ATAGGTTTATCCTTTCTTTTCTGAAGTTTCTATGGAAGGATTCTTTTTTTTTTTTTTTTTTTTATGATTTGATCAATGCCTATATCTATGTTTCTATATCTATGTTTATAGGTTTATCCTTTCTTTTCTGAAGTTTCTATGGAAGGATTCTTTCTACCAACAGAACACAGTCAACTCCATTTGTTAGAACAGCTTCCATTGAGTCTCTGCACCTATCCTTTTTGATTTTAGCTTTCTGAACCCTTGTTTGTTTTCGGAAAACTGGATTTGGCTCAGGATTGCCCATTTTTATTAATTCCGGGGTTTCTCTGAATTTGAAAGTTCTCACTTAGTAGGTTTCCATACCAAGGCTCAATCCAATTAAGTCCGTAGCGTCTACCAATTTCGCCATATCCCCCTTCTTTTTTTTGTTTTGAGATTAGGATCTCGTTGTGATGTCGTTCCCTTTCATTTATACTGGAATCGTCGAATTCATTAGATACGGATTCCTATCTCGAAAGGGCGTTTTCTCCTCGTTGATTTCTTGTCTATCTTCTTTCATCTTCTATAGGAAACTTATATTTATATTTGGTCCAATCAAAAACGATTGTATCATTTCTGTATCCACAATTCAATATAGGTGGATATATACCACATATATATGTCTCTCTTCCGCTCATTTTTCCAATGCAATTTGGAATACTTGAACGGTCGATTCTTTTTTTTTCGTCTTAACTTTCACCTTTACGAATGAAAGCGTAGGAATATCTGATTAGTTCTAACGAATCCTTCGATGAAATAATTAGAAATAGAAGAAATATATAAAAAAATGGAATATATATACTAAGATTATAGAATAAAAAAGAAAAGTGTAATAAAAAAAATTTCAAATGCCATTTGAACTCAAAAACGAAAAAAAAAGATTTCATCTCAAAATTCTGACTACCTAGTAATAACTAAATTGTGAGAAATAAATCGAAATTCTATAATCGCTAGATTAATAATTATCTTCTATAATATCAAATATATTTTTTTATTTGAAATTCGATTCTTTCGCCGATATTCATATTAATTATAAATAGCTATTTATGAGTAGCTAAGATTCTTTACGGAATTTCTATGCATGTAGAATTTCTATTATGTGAGCCTGCTTAGCTCAGAGGTTAGAGCATCGCATTTGTAATGCGATGGTCATCGGTTCGATTCCGATAGCCGGCTTTTCTCTATTTATTTTATTCTAGTTAGTACATTACATGATTTATCTAGTTATTACATGATTTATAATGCCCCTTTGAAATCAAAGAATATTGAAAAAACACCTTCCTCTTTTTCCAAAAGTCATCGATTTGCTATGTTATAAAAACTTCCAACTATGTCACGAAAAGGATCCTTTTCTATATATAGAATAGAAAGGTCTGGATATTTATACAATTCATCTCATTATTCTTTTTTATACTACAAATCCAATACTTCAGTAAACTTCGCTTCATTTATCGTTTAGTTCAGTTTTAGTTTAGTTTTATTCTATAAAATGAAATTTCATCAATAAGAATAAAAGAAAATATAAACGTAAAGAAAAAAATAAGGAGTCTTTATGTCGCGTTACCGAGGACCTCGTTTTAAAAAAATACGTCGCCTGGGGGATTTACCGGGACTAACTAATAAAAAGCCTAAAGCCGTAAGCGGTCTTAGAAACCAATCGCGTTCCGGGAAAAAATCCCAATATCGTATTCGCCTAGAAGAAAAACAAAAATTGCGTTTTCATTATGGTCTGACAGAACGGCAATTACTTAAATATGTTCGTATCGCCGGAAAAGCCAAGGGTTCAACAGGTCAAGTTTTACTACAATTACTTGAAATGCGATTGGATAACATCCTTTTTCGATTGGGTATGGCTCCGACTATTCCCGGAGCGCGCCAATTAGTTAACCATAGACATATTTTAGTCAACGGCCATATAGTAGATATACCAAGTTATCGCTGCAAACCCCGAGATATTATTACGGCGCGGGATGAACAAAACTCTAGAGCTCTGATTCAAAATTCTCTCGATTCATCCCCTCCTGAGAAATTGCCAAAACATTTGACTCTTCAGTCATTCCAATATAAAGGATTAGTCAATCAAATAATAGATAGCCAATCGGTCGGTTTGGAAATAAACGAATTGCTAGTCGTAGAATATTATTCTCGTCAGACTTAAACCCAATGAAAAGAAAATAAAAAATAACAAAGGTTCGAACAACTTTGCTCCCTTTTGGCGAAGTAAATTAACCTAAAGTTAAGATAAATAAGGGTTTGATCCGGAGTTTTCTCCCATTTAGGTATCATAGACTGAAAGGGATATTTTCATTACTTAGTCTACCATTTTCTTTCCGGTATTTTCCAGTATTTTCCGTGCAGGAATAGAAAATATATTTCAAAGAAAGGTATAACTCTTAGTGGGATCCATTGTTATTTGATCTATTGTGATTAGTAAGATCGGGGAATTGGGTGAAGGTGCGGAAAGAGAGGGATTCGAACC